TTCTTGTTCTTGACCGAACTACAAGATGGAACTTCTTGATATGGAAAAACAGAATATGGAATAGAACCTAAAAGGATAAGGGAAGTTGCTTTTCTTCGAATCGAGTTGGACTCGAAATAAAAAATGAAAATAAAGGTTTTTCGATAAACCCCCGGATCCTTTTTTTCTTCTGATTTGAGATATTATGGACAATTACTCAACCTATTACTGAATCCAATGGTTTAAAGTAAGTATAAAATTCAAAAATGGAAACTTAGGTAAGTGTTTTATCAACATATGTATCAAAAGAAGATATCTAATTTAGCTCTTTCATGCTTACTATAACGAGTTATTTCGGTTTTCTATTGGCTGCTTCAACTATAACCCCAGCTCTATTGATTGGTTTGAACAAGATACGACTTATTTGAAATGAATTGAATGAACAAATTCATAAAAATCTCTCCTTCAGGTATTCTACGGTCCTTTCCCGTGTCAATTGTGAATTCTTGGTCATATTGGTAACTCTTGGTCATTGAGATTCATGGATTTTTCAGATTAATATTTAGGGATAGATCTTACCTTTCTTTTTATCTCCTCAAACAAATCGAAATGATTGAAGTTCTTCTATTTGGAATCGTCTTAGGTCTAATTCCTATTACTTTAGCAGGATTATTTGTAACTGCATATTTACAATACAGACGCGGTGATCAGTTGGACCTTTGATTGAATAACATTTTTTTTTTGATTGACCTCCTCCTTGCAGGAGGTCAAATTCAAGTTGCAATTCAACTGTGTTTTGTTAAGTTTTTTTTTTATTGTGATTCGAAATAACATAAACGGAATCACGCTCTGTAGGATTTGAACCTACGACATCGGGTTTTGGAGACCCGCGTTCTACCGAACTGAACTAAGAGCGCTTTTTTATGACAGGAGATACGATTGTAAAGAAAAGGATTTTCTCATTTTTGTACCCCCAATGCGTCTTGTATACATTGGTATGCAAAAATGAAAGATTATGTCCAATTTTATTTAATTGATCTCACTCAGATCCCAGTCAATTAATCCCTCGTTACCACCCATAGGAAAAGTAATAGGTAGGGATGACAGGATTTGAACCCGTGACATTTTGTACCCAAAACAAACGCGCTACCAAGCTGCGCTACATCCCTTTTACAAAATTTTTGTACAGTGTCATTGTACAAAATCCATGTCTTGTTTTCCACATCGTTATTTTTTCCTCGATCCATATACAATTTTCTTGTCATTTCTTCTTTTTGGTTTCATATAATAAAAGAATTATATACATCTGAAACCTAACGTATAAAAAAGATGACTATTTTGCTTAGGAAGAAGAGGGTCTCTTTTTCTTTTTTAGGGACAGGGGTAGGAAAATCTTATCTACTGTTCATTGTACATATCCATTTTTGTTAGGAATTCCGTACAAAAAAATACAAATGATCTTGAACTACAGCATCTGACCATATATGTATTACAATAAATAAGGAGGATTTTCAATGCGAGATATAAAAACATATCTTTCCACAGCGCCTGTGCTAACTACTCTATGGTTTGGGTCTTTAGCGGGTCTATTGATAGAAATTAATCGTTTATTCCCGGATGCTTTGTCATTCCCTTTTTTCTAGATTATTAGTTATTAATATTATATTAATATTATTAATATAATAAATATAATATGCGAAAAAAATGAAGAAAATTTGAGATACAATTCTACGTGACGTGACTAAAACTTAAACTTAGTCCTCCTTTTTTTCAGTTCTTTAGGATAGGAAGGAAAGAGAAAGAAAAAGTATATTGAACCTCAGCAAAAATCCGGTGGATCTAAGATCCCATTTTGGAGAACAGAAATAGAAAGGGGGGTTCAGTCTAAGGTAAAAAAAAGCTCCACGAAATCATAGCATAAAAAAAAGATACTTAAATGAAATACTGGGATTAGGATAGGAATAATTGATAGTTAGAAAAAAATTGTATTACTTACATTATTACTATATATATAATAATATTCTATTAATATTAATTAGAATTACAACAAAATATTTAGAAATGGAATTTCTAATTAGTAACTTCTATTGATATTGATTTTTTTTTCTTTTTTGTTCTTTTCGTCTTCTTAGGTTCGGGTCGAAAACAGAAGAGTTAAGTTGATCAAACAAAAATACAAAGGGGGTTCATGGCTAAGGGTAAAGATATCCGAGTTAGAGTTATTTTGGAATGTACCAGTTGTGTCCAAAATGGTGTCAATAAGGAATCGCCAGGCATTTCTAGATATATTACTCAAAAGAATCGGCACAATACACCCAGTCGATTAGACTTGAGAAAATTTTGTCGATATTGTCACAAGCATAGGATTCATGGGGAAATAAAGAAATAAATCGAACGTGTGTTTGATCTTTCAAGGGGGCAGGAAAAGGAAGAACTTAACATATCTTAACATAAACATATATATATATAATATACAAATAAAAATATAGAATATACAAAAAAACCTATTTCGGTCGGATCTGAAATGAATAAAGAAAATAAAGAAATAGAATTTTAGAGATAAGGAATAAACCATGGATAAATCCAAGCAACCTTTTCGTAAATCCAAGCGATCTTTTCGTAGGCGTTTTCCCCCAATTGAATCGGGGGATCGAATTGATTATAGAAACATGAGTTTAATTAGTCGATTTATTAGTGAACAAGGAAAAATATTATCTAGACGGGTGAATAGATTGACCTTGAAACAACAACGATTAATTACTATTGCTATAAAACAAGCTCGTATTTTATCTTTGTTACCTTTTCTTAATAATGAAAAACAGTTTGAGAGAGCCGAGTCAATCCCTAGAACTACCGGTCCTAGAACCAGAAACAAATAGATATACTCTTCCATTGATTCAAAACTTCAATCGGAATTCAAGCTCAGATTGATGTTTTGTTCGAAAAGCCTCAAATCCAGATTTGATTGTTGTGTTATAAGAAACAACAAATAGGGAAAGAATAAATCTTTTTTTTTTTGAAAGATGTTCGTTCATTTCTACTACTTATCTTATCTGAATTTTTTTTATTCTATCTTCCCGGAGTCCATTCTCCGGGGAATGCAATTCGGTTTCAATCATTCCTATATATGACTTTAGAATGTCTTTTATTTCATAATTTTATTGGAAATCATGTAAAGACAATTTTTATTTGATATAGCTATTTGCGCAAGTATTTTACGATTAAGAAGTAATTGCTTCTTGTACAGATTGTGTATTAATCTACTATAACTATAGAATACCCCTTTCTCACGAGCCGCTGCATTTATCCGAGCGATCCACAAACGACGAAAGTCCCTCTTTTGCCTGCCCCTATCTCGATGAGAGGAAACCAAAGCTCTCATTTTCTGTTGAGTAATGGTTCGAGTAAGTCTTGAATGCGCCCCTATAAAGGTTGATGCAAATAAACGAATTTTTGTTCGACGTCTCCGAGCTATATATCCTCGTCTAACTCTGGTCATTGAATCAAATTACACTTTAATGAATGAATAACTAATTGATTTCTCTTCTTTCAGTCATCCTTTTATCCCCCGGTTGATTAATAACAAAACGGATTATTCCGATATATAAAATATAAATTCCAATGGCTTTTGCTACTATGACCTTCCCAACCACTATTTTGAATCCTTCCAGGTAAAATACCTAGAAATAAGAAATTCTAACGATATTAAATAAAAGCAAAAAATAGTGGGTTCCATCGTTTCTATGGTTATTTCATAAACGGTGAGGTCCTCTCTATACACCGGAGCCTCTTCTTTCATTTAATCAAATGTTATTGTAAACTTGTATAGTTCACTCTCTTTGGCTCTACCAATCAATTATACAGTAATAGATCTTTTCACAAAAAAGGCTATCCATACAGTGACGGCATTTAATTATGAAAGTTGGCTAGGTAGCTGACCTTGTTAGTCCGTTCTTTCAAGAAAGGGAGCATAACCTTTTTGCTTCTTGTAGTACTATACTATTTCCTCCGCTTAATGGATAACTATTTGCTACCAATGGGGAATTGCTTTTCATCTCAAATTGAGGTGATTGGATTTGCACCAATGGAAACCATAAATTTCATACACAAAAAATATAGGTATATGATAGATCCTCATCCTCATTTTTAGATAGTAAAAATGGCTTTTTCCACTCTATCTATCCTATTGGTGATTGGCACTGGAAAAATGGTTTCGTTTGTTCGAACTCATGATCTAAACGAGTCGCACATACACCCTAGTACATGTTCCCCGACGCTGAGGACATCCTCGAAGTGCGGGGGATTTCGTGATTTTTCTTATTGGCTGTCTTGTGTTTCTAATAAGTTGTTTAATTGTCGGCATATCATACATATATATAATAAAATAGGTTGGTTTAGATCGATCTTAACCTGATGATTGATGATTATGAATTATTTCTATTCAATATCAAATCACGAAAAATTCGAATTCTGATTTGAAACGGAATCATGTATTTACACGAAATCTCCAGTATTTTCATTTTCGACCGCTACAAGATCAACAATACCATGAGCTTGGGCTTCTGTTGCTGACATAAAAACATCCCTTTCCATGTCTTCGGATATAACCCATAAAGGGTTGCCCGTTCTTTGTACATAAACCTTTGTGAGGGTTTCGCGAAGTTTCAGTAGTTCTTCCGCTTCCAGGATAAATTCCCCCGCTTGTGCCTCATAAAAAGAACTAGCAGGTTGGTGAATCATGACCCTGATAATATTGATATAACCTCATGCATGAGCGGTTCTTCTATCTTGCAGGATTGGGCTAAAGTAAGGGATAAAAAAACAAGAAGAAAAAAAAAAAACAAATAGAATGGAACAGCCGTACAGGCATCTTTTGTGCATTGCATACGGCTCTGCAATGGCATTTCTTCCTCCCTTCTCTTCAATTTCTATTCTATCGAAGAAAAAAATAGAATCCATCCGATCCAGATCGTTGAATGATCCATTTACCACCCTTCCTTTCGTATTGTAGGAGTCAAAAAATACTATGATGGTTCTGTTGCTTTCTATATTTATCTCGTCTGTGATTTAGCAATCCCAAAGTTTCTTTTTTTTTTTCATTTTCGTACTCTTTCTTTCGTAACGTAACTATCATAAAGATAAAGAGACTTCTGGTGTGGAAGAAAAACGGTTTGTGACGCTGAAATGTACTCCTGACACATAAGATCAAATCGGAATAACCTTTGTTTCATACTACTATCTCGATACAAAATCTCATGTTAGGAAAAACAATACTAGTTTGTTCATATCGAACTCGAAGTGCCATGCTATTATTACCTATTTTTCATATTATTCACATTCGATATGGCGAAGGCATAGTCTTCTTCTTTTTTTTTCAAATAAAAACTCATTGGCGCCAAGCGTGAGGGAATGCTAGACGTTTGGTAATTTCTCCTCCGACCAGAATGAAAGATCCCATTGAAGCGGCTAATCCCATGCAAATTGTATGCACATCGGGCGAAACAAATTGCATAGTATCATAAATGGCTATTCCTGGTATTACCCATCCGCCGGGAGAGTTTATAAACAAATAAAGATCCCTAGTATCATCTTCTATACTGAGATATACCATGAGACCAACAAGTTGATTTGAGATCTCACTATCAACTTCTTGGCCTAAAAAAAGTAATCTTTCTCGATAAAGTCGGTTGATTAGGACAAAATTGTATCCCCTTTGAACCGTACGCGCATCTTTGGATGCATACGGTTCAAAAAAATTGTGAAAAAAGAATCAATGTGTCGATTCCAATCCTATCTTTTTTTTTGTAACAGATTTCCGTTTTTCTAATGAAAATAAAGGGGTTTTTCTTCTATTTTTCAAAAAAAAACATAAGTTTTGGCTCCCTTCCATATCCCTAAAAAAAAAAAAAAGAATTTACTGAACTTCATTTTTTGTATTAACCTTTCATTGATGTATTGTTTCGTCGAGATTCAAATCACGATGTCATTTTCTTGTTCCTGAATGGGTCCTTTCAATTCTTTTAGGTTCATGTTCTACTCCGGGGAAAGATCTATCCGAATTCTATTTGCACATATAGGACAAATAATCTCAGTACCATTTCTTTTTGCTACGACTTTTAAAATTCGTTTTATGCCTCTCCCAAACTATTCGATGTATTCATCATATTGGTTGGCATGTCAGTTTGAGATCACTCCTATAATTGAATTAAATATTACGAATCGTCTATGCTACAAGCGGTAATTGTACATATATTACTATTACCAATTTGTTTGGTATTTTCTGAACGGAGCCTGGATATTTGATTTTTTTAGTCCAAGTCAACCATAAATTCTTCTAATTGATAATATTGATCCTCAATAGAAATTGATCCAATTTCACTTCACGCTCCGAATGATTGAAGAACCAATCAATACAATATTTCTTGGGCGAAACAGAGGATATCTCGATCGGGGGAGAAAACGGGTAAATCCCATATGACCCAATATGTCTGACAAGTCGCACTATACGTCAACCCAAACTGCATCTTCCTCTCCAGGACTCCGAAAAGGTACTTTTGGAACACCAATGGGCATTAAATTAAAGAAAAAAATTAAGTACTATACTTCACTTTAATACGGAAACGTAAGAATGAGTTTATTGTCTTCATCATTTTTTTCTGTTTATTCTACTAGTTTATACATAAATGGGAAGGTTTTTAGAGAAAGAGAGAATGAATAAATACAAATTTTAATGAAGGGATCAATCGTTCTAATAATAAACAAGTATCCATCCATTCGTTCCCACAAAATGGGACCGATGCTCCCATTGCGTATTGGTACTTATCGGGTATAGAATAGATCTGCTTCTCTTTGTTCTTACGAACAGAATTCTTCCGTTATTTTAAACGGAATAGAATAAATAGTAACCTTTTCTCATACAGAATCCGCTCAAAAGTACATAGTATATTCCAATGCGATAAAGTTACATAGTGTCTATTTTTCTTTGATAAAGGGGTATTTCCATGGGTTTGCCTTGGTATCGTGTTCATACTGTCGTATTGAATGATCCCGGTCGATTGCTTTCTGTCCATATAATGCATACGGCTCTAGTTTCTGGTTGGGCCGGTTCTATGGCTCTATACGAATTAGCGGTTTTTGATCCCTCTGACCCCGTTCTTGATCCAATGTGGAGACAAGGTATGTTCGTTCTACCCTTCATGACTCGTTTAGGAATAACCAATTCGTGGGGTGGTTGGAGTATTTCAGGAGGAACTGTAACGAATTCAGGTATTTGGAGTTATGAAGGCGTAGCAGGTGCACATATTGTGTTTTCTGGCTTGTGCTTTTTGGCGGCCATATGGCATTGGGTGTATTGGGACCTAGAAATATTCTGTGATGAACGTACGGGAAAACCCTCTTTGGATTTGCCCAAGATCTTTGGAATTCATTTATTTCTCTCAGGGGTGGCTTGCTTTGGCTTTGGCGCATTTCATGTAACAGGTTTATATGGTCCTGGAATATGGGTGTCCGATCCTTATGGACTAACTGGAAAAGTACAATCTGTAAGCCCAGCGTGGGGCGCGGAAGGTTTTGATCCTTTTATTCCGGGAGGAATCGCTTCTCATCATATTGCAGCGGGTACACTGGGCATATTAGCGGGCCTATTCCATCTTAGTGTCCGTCCGCCTCAACGTCTATACAAAGGATTACGTATGGGCAATATTGAAACTGTACTTTCTAGTAGTATCGCTGCTGTTTTTTTTGCAGCTTTTGTTGTTGCTGGAACTATGTGGTATGGTTCAGCAACTACCCCAATCGAGTTATTTGGTCCCACTCGTTATCAGTGGGATCAGGGATACTTCCAGCAAGAAATATATCGAAGAGTTGGTGCCGGACTAGCCGAAAATCTGAGTTTATCGGAAGCTTGGTCTAAAATTCCCGAAAAATTAGCTTTTTATGATTACATTGGTAATAATCCGGCAAAAGGGGGATTATTCAGAGCGGGTTCAATGGACAGTGGGGATGGAATAGCTGTTGGATGGTTAGGCCACCCCGTCTTTAGAGATAAAGAAGGGCGCGAGCTTTTTGTACGTCGTATGCCTACTTTTTTTGAAACATTCCCGGTAGTTTTGGTAGATGGAGACGGAATTGTGAGGGCAGATGTTCCTTTTCGAAGGGCAGAATCAAAGTATAGTGTTGAACAAGTAGGTGTAACTGTTGAGTTCTATGGTGGCGAACTCAATGGAGTCAGTTATAGTGATCCTGCTACTGTAAAAAAATATGCTAGACGTGCACAATTAGGTGAAATTTTTGAATTAGACCGGGCTACTTTGAAATCCGATGGTGTTTTTCGTAGTAGTCCAAGGGGTTGGTTCACTTTTGGGCATGCTTCGTTTGCTTTGCTCTTCTTTTTCGGACACATTTGGCATGGCGCTAGAACCTTGTTCAGAGATGTTTTTGCTGGTATTGATCCAGATTTGGATGCTCAAGTGGAATTTGGAGCATTCCAAAAACTTGGAGACCCAACTACAAGGAGACAAGCAGTTTGATACAAGATTGCTCTGGTATCTTTCGCTTCTATTTTTTTTTTTTTTTTATTTGAATAGGGTACTCGAGAAATATTGACTTGAATCACCTTCTTTTCTTTGATTCTTTCCCTTTTTTATATGATATGGTAAACGACCTCACTCAAACGAATAGGTGTGAAAGCTATAATTGTAAACCACGATCGAATCTATGGAAGCATTGGTTTATACCTTCCTTTTAGTCTCGACTTTAGGGATAATTTTTTTCGCTATCTTTTTTCGAGAACCACCTAAGGTTCCGACTAAAAAATGAAATGATTTTTCATTATATCAACTGAAGTAATGAGCCTCCCATATCGGGCGGCTCATTACTTCAACTAGTCTAGTCCCCGTGTTCTTCGAATGGATCTCTTAATTGTTGAGAGGGTTGCCCAAAAGCGGTATATAAGGCGTACCCCGTAAAGCTTACAAGTAAACCAGATATGAAGATGGCGACTAGGGTTGCTGTTTCCATTTTTAGATAATTTCAAGATCACAACGGATCTACGATAAGATAGTTTATTTACAACTACAACGGAATGGTATACAAAGTCAACAGATCTCAACCAATGATTAAATAGGATTTATGGCTACACAAACCGTTGAGGGTAGTTCTAGATCTAGGCCAAGACAAACTACCGTAGGGAATTTATTGAAACCATTGAATTCGGAATATGGTAAAGTAGCTCCGGGCTGGGGGACTACACCACTTATGGGAGTCGCAATGGCTCTATTTGCGATATTCCTATCTATTATTTTGGAAATTTATAATTCTTCCGTTTTACTGGATGGAATTTCAATGAGTTAGGTTCATAAGAACTATGAAGCCTTAGTTTTTCAATAAAAAAAAATGACTTAAAACTCGGATTTATAGACCGTTCTGGTAGTTCGACTGTGGAATTTCTTTGTTTCGGTATTTCCGGAATATGAGTGTGTGACTTGTTATAATTGATCCTATTGATAATACAGAGAATGGTCCTGTCATCTCTATCAAGATGATTCTACCCCGTCGGGTATTTATTTGAATATCTGGAACACGGAATAGATAGAATAGATCAAGAAAAGAAATATTTGAACTATGATTCATACCTATTATTTAGACCTCGCAACCGGACTCAAAAAAACAATTTCAGATAGGTATTTCCTATCCTAAATCAAACGATTTTTCTTTCTTTAGACTCATTATCTACTCATTGAATAAGTGATGATCAAATGGTTTTTACTCAGAAAACCTTTGAATTTACCTTGGGACTAAATCATCGTGGTTCTAGTATGAATCTGAGGTTTTAATCGATTACATAGGGTCTCAACAAGAGAATTCCTATCAATAGTAAAACAAGAGTCGATCCGCATTACGCACAAAAAAAAACAAATTAAATAACAAACAAAAATAGGAAAGAGAAAATTCAAGAGGCCTGTAACGATCAACATAAAGAAAGACGAATGAGCTAACTTGATATTTTTGGCATTATCATGAC